TAGCGGATTCGGAATTGTAACCAAGCATCCCCCATCGGTTCTATGCCCGATTCATAACTAGAGAGCTTCTCTGGTCCTTCACTAATCGGGGCCAAAACTCCGGAAATTAGAAATGCCAAAATAGGAATAACACTTGATATTATTAGAAATGCCCAGAAAATATCATATTCGTGAAGCAGAAACATAGAAGCACTCCTATTAATGTGGAATATACCGAATTAGTTGATTCAAATTGGAATTCTCAATTCATCCATAACTGCATTAGTCGAAACAACAATTTTGATCAAACCACATAGTTTCGTTTGTTTACTTGTTGTGGGTCATGTATCGTCTCAAGATTCATCCAACGGAATCCCACTTACACTTACTTCGATTCTATTTAGATATGGTGTAGACATATAATGCTATTATACAAATCAAACTCTCTCCTACCTTGCCTCGGGTTTTCTATCAAACAAAAAAAGGAATTAAGGAATTTTTTTTAAAGAATATTTTAAATAATATGAATTGAAATTGAAATAATATTCAAACAATATTATTCAAATAAGATTAAATGAAATATTAAACATAAATAATTTCAATATTCTATTAATATAATAGAGCCAAAGAGGAGGTCTGGCCCATTTTTTCTCTCTCTCTCTTTTTTTTTTTTTTTCTTAGTGATTTAGAATATAGTCAGTAGTCAGATGTAATAGAATTTCTAGGAATTTCCATCTCGGGATTTATGGTATATTCTACGTGGCTGTGTTGGTGTATTCTTTTCATTAAGATCCGGATAGAGGATTATTGTTTCTATTGATTTGATACGGATACGAAAACGGAATGCATCGACCGATTCGATTCTCTCTCCCTGTCCCAGATTTATACTTAATTGATTTGATTCAATCCATTGAATTGTGAGGAACCCTTACATATAAAAACTCATGGGTTCCTATACCCAAATTAGGAAACTTTGGACCTGTACTACCCCGGCCCCGGCTTTACCCCCGAGTTAGAAGTCTTGAAAGAATCATTTCAGACCCATTTCTAGGACTAAAGATCGTGATTTGGAATGACTCGAAATACTTATTTATTTAATGTAATAATAACACCTAGCAGGACCAACCAACGAGTTAGGTTTCGTGACAACAAAAAACGTTTCTTTTGAAGCAAACCTACAAAATGGGGCATAGTTTAATGGTAGAGTCGGCTGAATCGTAAATGATTTACAGAAGATACTTCGAATGGAATCATGCGTTGTCGAACGATTCGATAGACAAAATCTCCCCATCCCAAAACCAACCCATAGAACATAGAAATAGAAGAGGGTGCGTTGATACATTTAGGACCAATTCATTGTCTCTAAAACAATGAATTGGGATTGTTGTTCTGCCAAAAGGCGATACGTCGGGGGATTCCTAACTCATCCAAGTTCAAATGGGCCCTAATCTTTTTAGATAAAGTCTGCATTGGTAGAATTGGAATGATGAACAAATTGGATTGGGTAGATTGGAATAAAAAAAAGAAGTTATTAAGTATTGTACAGAAAAATGACTACTTGCTTTGCTAAGCCGGTTATACGAAGAAAAGCCTATTGTACAATGAAACTTACCAAAGAGCTTCGTTTTTGAAACTCTGGCTTTTCTACAAATACAAGAACAAGAATAGGTTCTAGATAATGTGACTTACTATTAGATTGAATTTGGATTTGATTTGGTTGGGTCAGGTTGGAGTTTTTCTTGAGCCAGGCTCATGTTATGATTTTGACTTCATAAATTGACTTGGGTATACCAAAGCAAAGGTGTATCACTAAATCTTGGATCATGGACAAATAAAAGAGGAAAAAGGCCGTATGTCATTCACAGACGAAGATTAATGAAGAAGAATGGGTTTGTTTATCCGAGATTTGAAAATACCGATCCGATTGGATCCATTGGAATAAATTTTTGTTTTCAAGCCCCGAGGGATCTCCGTGATCCTGTGGGAATGATTCCATTTCTATGGAACAATCAACCGGCCGGTCACACGCACTAATTAGGAAATGAATACAAAAATGTATAGGGCTATACGGACTCGAACCGTAGACCTTCTCGGTAAAACAGATCAAACTTATTATTATCGAAATGATTCGAACTGTTTCAAAGACCCAACATGCGTTTTTTTTTTTTTTGCATTGGGCTCTTTCATTAACTGATAAAAAGATCGGCTAGTCCACCATATTTTTTCTTGACAGGAAGATAACGAGATGGCTCCATGCGCTCGGATTCATTATTTTAATTCTGATCCGGGAGCAATACCAAAGTGTTTCAAAGAAGGGTTACCCTGACGTAGGTCTGCCTCCGGCCTAGATCAACCTAAGTTAAATGGAGTCTCTATCAATCCGCCCCAAGAGTCAAATATGATACTTCATACACCTTAAAGTTCATAGGACGAAAAGAGGTTATTTTGAGGTACTTATCCTCATTATGCCTAGCATTGAAGGGACTGGGTATTCACCTTATCAATGATCAAACCAATGATG